ACTGGATTAATATATAGGAATATAGGATGAATCCCCGGGATGGGTAGAAATCTAAAGCGATTTTCAATGCTTTGCTTATGTACAACTGCAAAGTAAGAAACATTCTAATTGGATTAGGTAGATAATTTTTCAGTCATTCATTGAATGATAAATCACTACAAGTGACGGAGATACGCGATTTAAATAACGGAAAATCCAATATTTTAAAATTGTATCTAGAATGACTGGAAAAGTGGAAACAAGGCCAGATATAATTTGATCATTATGAACAAATCCAAAATCCTTGTAGACAAAGCCAATCAGCAGTTCCCAACCATGGGGCGAATGAAATCCGATACATAAATCAGTTAATAAAAGAAGAGAAAAAGCTTTTATTGTGTCACTTAAGTTATATAGGAATTCCTGAGCCCAAGAGTTAAGAATAACAAGTTCTTTATTACCCAAAATAGAATAACCGCTTAGAATAATGAAACAGATTATATTTGTCGAGAAGTGCAAAATCGTATGAATACGACCCTCGTTGTGTATCTTGATTAATTGGATTGTTTCTTTGTGAATTCCTATACGAAGGTTTTGTAGATGTGTCTCCGAGTATTCCTTGATCATTTCCTCTAAGAAGAGGAGTTCCTCCAATTCTCTGAATTTTTCTAGAATACTCTTTTCTTCAATATCATTCAAAAAAAATTCGGATTGCCTAGTATTCCACCAATAAGTAACCCATGATTCCAGACTTTTTTGAAATGAGAGAGAAATCCACCAGGGCAAAAATACTATAGATGCAAGATATAAAAGAGGAGTGAATGCTTTCTTTTTTTCCATTTTTTCGTCTGTGAATTGTTAATGAACCCATCTCATTCGTCGACTCTATGTAATCTAATATTTCTCTCATGCATCTCTTCTATTACAAGTTATCGAACCTATGAATCTATTCACTCTTTTTTATTTGTGATTTCGTGGTTAGGCCTTGAATCTAGAAAAAAAAATACCGAAATAGACGAAAAATTCGAATGAATAAATAAAAAAAATTGTTTACCTATATTTCAATTGGTCGAATTCGAAGCACATATCTCCTTTCGATAAATGCCCGGAAAAATTTTAGTCTTATTCCATATATGTCTGCTTTGACTCGAATGAATGTTTTGAAGAAACCTCAATTAAGTTATAAGTTATGTTATAGAAAAAGGGGATTCTTGCTTTTTTTGCTCTCCTGCTGAGAAAGCATTCATTTCTCGGCTTCATTTATTAAAAAACTTCAATTGGTACACGCAAGAAATAGGCCAATTCAGCAGCTTTTTGTTCCATTTCCCGTGGAGTAAAATTCTCATCAGTACGAGTCAATGGAATGGCTCCCTGGCCTCTGATATCCATATAAAGGACACGACGAGCAAAAATACCCTCTTTCACTTCTATTCTGACGGACTGAATATCTTTTATAAGAAATCGGAGGAAAACCCGACGATTTTTTCCAGGAAATCCCCAACGAAAGATACACACTATTCCATCTTTTCTATCAAATCGATCATAACCACTACCTACATTCCACGAAATTGTGCACCACAAATAGGAGCTAATAAAAAGACCCGCGATCCCATAGAAAGACATCACAATTCCTTGCGGGAAAAAAACTATTTCCTGAGACGGGAATAAAGATATCAAATTTCTACCAAGATAACTCGAGGTTCCAACCAACAAGAATCCTAATGAACCTAAAAAAAGGATAACAGCCCAGCAGAAATTACTTGTTTTTCGAGCCCCCGTTATAGGTTCTATCCATATATATTCTGATCGACAACTCATACTTGATCCAGTTGCTTTTTTTGGAATTGAGAGAATACCCCAAATGAATTTGACTTTAGTCCGTTTGTTTCCGAAGTAACTCGCATCAACTAGCACTAGTTTGATGTGAACCTTTAGGAGTAATTCATTAAATTGGTTAGATCTAAACTAATAACATACCCTTCGTATGATCTCACTAAAGATAGCCACATGTATATAGATAGACCAACTTTACAGTTCAGCCATCCGCCGAGTTGGGTCTATTTGAAAATAGCTAGAATATAGCATTTTTGGGAGATTTTCGGCGGAAGCCACTTATACCAAATATACCAAATTTTGCTAAATGGATATCTGTGTTATGATACAAGCGTCAGTTAAAAAAAAATAGATGAGATTTTGTGCCCTCGCCTCTAAACAATTTTGTTTTTTTGAATATGAAGAAATAAAGAAGCTATTGCGATTGCCGGAAATACTAGGCCTACTAAAGGGACCAAAACAGAGGGAAAGGTAAGATTTGTCATAGAATGGGTACCTCGATTTACTATTTGTACCTGTTATTATTATTTAGATTTTATTTTATATTTTATAATATAAAGTAAAGATATCTTATCTTATCTTATTATATATAAAGTATATCTTATTATAATTTGATAATTTGATATTGATCATTCTAAATAAATAAATAAAGATATAAGTATCTAGCTAAGTGAGTTATAGAATGTAG